ATGGCAGTTCCAAAAAAACGTACTTCTATGTCAAAAAAACGTATTCGTAGAAATATTTGGAAGAAAAAAGGATATTTAGTTGCAGTAAAAACTTTTTCTTTAGCGAAATCGGTTTCCACCGGGCATTCAAAAAGTTTTTTTGTGCGACAAACAAATAATAAAGTCTTAGAATAATCTCAATTGATATAGCCTAAAGAACCTCAAATTTTGTAAGATGAATGTTAACTAATGTATTTTTCTGTATTGAATTTCTCAATATTACTTAGAACTCACTGCTGTGATATATAGAATAAGAGTTTTTTGTATATTGGGTTCTAAGTAATACTTTTTTTTCCCTATCGCAATTGTACTTTTCTATTGTGAAAAGTACAATTGTGATAGAGATTGAAACTCTTTTGTTATATGCCTATCCCAAAACTTAATTGGTTTTGTAAATGGTATTATAAATTATAAATTATATGCGCAATAAAGAATATTAATACTTTAATTTAAATATACTAAGGTATCGAAATCATTAGAAAAATAACAAATTATTTGTATTTAATGATGAAATTGTGATAGATATGAAATCCTAGTTATTTGATTTTGTTCATTGAAAAAAAAAACTCAATCTTTTTCATTTGAATCCATGAAATCGGATAAATGAAAAACAAATCATAAAAAAATAGAGAAAAAAAGACAATTCTTAGTTTTATACCTCAACCGAGAAAAAACTATGGAGTTCCAACTGTTTGGAGAAAACTTAGTTTCTAGTACATGAAAGTTGATTGTTAAAAAACCCACGACGATACTACCTAGGTAGGTATTTTATTGAAGATTCAAATATTTAAACCACAAACCAGTCTTTATTCATTGATTCTAATTAATGTTTCCTAAACTATATTGAATCCTTGAATCTCGACGATTCAACATGAATTGACTATTATTATTTCAAGTAAGCCGCCGTGGTGAAATCGGTAGACACGCTGCTCTTAGGAAGCAGTGCTAAAGCATCTCGGTTCGAGTCCGAGTGGCGGCATCTTCTAAAAGAGATACAATAGATCCTAAAATGTATTCAATTCGCGATTTCCAATTCTGTAATGGGACCCCTTTTATGATATTTGCGACTTTAGAACATATATTAACTCATATCTCTTTTTCGATCATTTCAATTGTGATTATGATTCATTTGATGACCTTATTAGTCCACAAAATTGTAGGATTACGTGATTCATCAGAAAAAGGGATGATAGCTACCTTTTTCTCTATAACAGGATTATTAGTTTCTCGTTGGATTTCTTCGGGACATTTTCCATTAAGTAATTTATACGAGTCATTAATCTTCCTTTCGTGTAGTTTCTTCATTATTCATATGATTCCCAAGATACGTAACCTTAAAAACGATTTAAGCACAATAATTGCACCAAGTACCATTTTTACTCAAGGCTTTGCCATGTCGGGTCTTTCAACTGAAATGCATCAATCCGCAATATTAGTACCTGCTCTACAATCTCAGTGGTTAATGATGCACGTAAGTATGATGTTATTGAGCTATGCAGCTCTTTTATGCGGATCATTATTATCAGTCGCTCTTCTAGTCATTACATTTCGAAAAAACATCAAAATTTTTTGTAAAAGCAATAATTTATTAATTAAGTCATTTTTCTTTGGTGAGATTGAATATTTGAATGAAAAAAGAAGTGTTTTTAAAAACACTTCTTTTCCTTCATTTCGAAATTATTACAAATATCAATTAACTGAGCGTTTGGATTATTGGAGTTATCGTGTCATTAGTCTAGGGTTTACCTTTTTAACCATAGGTATTCTTTGTGGAGCAGTATGGGCTAATGAGGCATGGGGATCCTATTGGAATTGGGACCCCAAGGAAACTTGGGCATTTATTACTTGGACCATATTCGCGATTTATTTACATACTAGAACAAATATAAATTGGAAAGGTACGAATTCGGCACTTGTAGCTTCTATAGGATTTATTATAATTTGGATATGCTATTTTGGGATCAATCTATTAGGAATAGGTCTACATAGTTATGGTTCATTCACATAAACATCTAATTGAATAAACTACATGAAGAATACATAAGATAAAAACATCATCCCATATATAACGAAAGTTTGTTTTTATGAGTTTTTGAGAACCATTTTAATTTGAATGATTCCTTGATTCAAACGGTTCTCAAAAACTCGAGATGTATCTAATTACAATTCTTATTCATTTTATTTCTTTTTTCATTATACAGTACAGCAAACGATTTTCAAAATATTAAATTCAAAGAATTATAAGACTTTCCTTCCGTTTCATTAATGAAACACTATCTATGATAATAATTGGATAAGATAGCGTGTACCTTGTCAACTGATAACGAGAGAACAAAATCGGGATAAATACCAATACTTATTACGGGTAGAAAGATACAGATTGAAAGAAATAGTTCTCGTAGTCCAGAATCCAAAAAATTAGAGTTTGGAATATTAAATAACTTGTATCCATAAAACATCTGACGTAACATAGATAATAAATAAATAGGAGTTAATATCATTCCAATTGCCATTACAAAAGTAATTAGCATTTTTGACATTAAAAGATATTTTGTACTAGTAATTAGTCCAAAAAATACTACAAATTCCGCAACAAAACCACTCATTCCTGGCAATGCAAGAGAAGCCATCGAGAAGCTACTGAACATGGTAAATGTTTTTGGCATTGGGATAGATATCCCTCCCATTTCTTCGAGATAAACAAGACGTGTTCTATCACAACTCGTTCCCGCCAAGAAAAAAAGTGCAGCACCAATAAATCCATGAGAGAGCATTTGTAAAATAGCTCCATTGAGTCCCATGTCGGTTATAGAACCAATTCCTATAATTGTGAAACCCATGTGAGATACAGAGGAATAGGCTATTCTCTTTTTAAAATTACGTTGACCAAGAGAAGTTGAAGCTGCATAGATTATTTGCATTGTTCCTATTATCACCAACCAAGGAGAAAATATAGAATGAGCGTGGGGTAGTAATTCCATATTGATCCGAATCAATCCATATGCGCCCATTTTTAATAGGATTCCAGCTAAAAGCATACATGTACTGTAATGTGCTTCTCCATGGGTATCAGGTAACCATGTATGTAGGGGTATAATCGGCAATTTGACAGCATAAGCAATAAGGAAGCCAAAATAGAATATTATTTCCAATGCCACAGGATATGATTGATTAATTAATCTTTCAAAATCTAATGTTGGTTCATTGGAACCATATAAACCCATACCTAGAACTCCTATTAAGAAAAAAATGGAACCCCCTGCAGTGTACAAAATAAACTTTGTAGCCGAGTAGAGACGTTTCTTTCCCCCCCACATGGATAAAAGTAAGTAAACAGGAATTAATTCTAACTCCCACATGATGAAAAAAAGTAAAAAGTCTCGAGAGGAAAATAATCCTATTTGACCGCTGTACATTGCTAGCATCAGGAAATAGAACAACCGCGAATTTCGAGTAATTGGCCAAGCTGCTAAAGTTGCTAAAGTAGTGATAAATCCTGTCAGTAAAATGGGTCCTATGGAAAGTCCATCGATTCCTAGTCTCCAGTGGAAATCAAAAACATCTATCCATTTAGAATCTTCCTTCAATTGCATTAATGGATCATCCAATTGGAAATGATAACAGAATGCATAAGTCGTTAGAAGGAGTTCTAATAAGCATATACATATAGTATACCACCTAAACATCTTATTCCCTCTATGAGGGAAAAAGAAAATTGAGGAACCCGCGAATATCGGTAAAACAACAAGTATTGTTAACCAAGGAAAATAACTCGTGATAAAGACAAGATACATTTTGACCAGAAAAGCCCGTCCTCAAAATAATATATTTTGTCGAGCACGGGCTTTTGTCGGTAAAGAGGAATCACAAATGATTCAAGTGGAGTTTTTTGTAACGTATCAATAAGATAGAGCCATGCTGCGAGTTGTTTCAGGCCCTAAATAAACACGGACACTCAAAAAATCTGTTGGGCAGGCAGATTCACATCTCTTACAACCTACACAGTCCTCGGTTCTTGGCGCGGAAGCTATTTGCTTGGCTTTACATCCGTCCCAAGGTATCATTTCCAATACATCTGTGGGGCAAGCTCGTACACATTGAGTACACCCTATACATGTATCATAAATTTTTACTGAATGTGACATTGGATCTATAAATTACAGTTTTGAACATAAAAGATTTTCGATCTGGTCAAATCAAATTAGTAGTAAATGAATCATATATTATATATTGTAATATTGTAGACACCAGACGAAACAGTGGTTTATTAAAAACAATCAATATATTTCTTAAATCAATCTGTTTATGAGAAAAGGTCAAGACACTTTGATTTTCGTTTCAACAATTATGATGATACGAGTTGCACATGCGAATTAAAATTAATTGGCCAACAAATCGGTCATCATTATTTCAATATAAATATAAAAATGCAATTCCATTTTATTGAATTGCATTCAAATTCAATAAAAAATAGTATTTCAATTCTATTAAATATTTTTATGTTATTTAAATTATCTATGATGATTATCACTAATTATTCAACAAATTCGATTGATTAATACGAGTTGATTTTCTGTTACGATGGATCGACGAAACAATAGCAAGTCCAATAGCTGCTTCAGCAGCTGCAATGGCTATAACAAAGATTGAGAAAATGTCTCCTTTTAATTGGCGACTATCAAATATATCAGAAAATGTTACAAGATTGATATTAACCGAATTTAGTATAAGCTCAAGACACATAAGCGCTCTAACCATGTTTCGACTTGTGATCAATCCATAGATACCGATAGAAAATAAGTAAACACTCAAAAAAAGGACATGCTCAAACATCATTGACTAACTCCTTATCAATCTCGATTCATTTCAATATGAACAACAATTCAACCGATTCAATTGATTAGAATAGAACAATTACACAACAAAAGAAGATATTGACGGTAGATAGGTTTAACTAAAAATTTCTATTTATTTATTTAGAATTTAGTTAGAATTCTAAGAATTGGGAATCATTATAAGTTAAGTATTTTTATTGCTTATTGTCGAGCCATAGTAATTGCACCTATCAAGGAAACTAAAAGAATTATTGAAATGAGTTCAAACGGAAGAAAAAAATCTGTTGATAAATGAATCCCAATTTGTTGAACGTTATTTATTAGGTCCTGTTCCATAATCTGGTTTGACCTTGCAGTCCAAATAATTCCGTACCATGACGTATCTGGAATAGTAGTAATTAGTGAAAAAAGAATAGTTGTACAAACCATCAAAGTGACCCCATCTCCAATGGTCCAAAAATAGGAATTATTGGAATATTCTGAACCATTCATGAACATTACAGCAAATATGATCAAGATATTTATGGCTCCCACATAAATAAGGAGCTGTGCGGCAGCTACAAAATAGGAGTTCGATGAAATATAGAATAAGGATATACAAACAAGAACCAATCCCAATGAAAAGGCAGAATAAATTGGATTGGTAAATAATACTACCCCCAGACCCCCTAATACAAGAATTGACCCCAGAAATACAACAAGAATATCATGTATTGGTCCAGGTAAATCCATTATGTATAAAATACAAAATAAATAACTTTAACTATTTCATGACCTTAACTTTACTAAATAAATGGTCCAGGAAAGGAAAAGGGGTTACCCTATTTTTGTTTTCTTGTATATAATATTGTATATGATACATTTATAATTGAATTGAATTTGAATATGGATTAATGTAGATATAGATAAAATTATCGGGCCAACCTTACTTTATTTATATTTATCCGAAAGAAAAAAAAAAGAAAAAAGTAGTTGAAATTTGCTATTTAGAAATCATCACGAAAAATATATTTTTAGTTTAAATCAAAGAGTGATTCTCAACAATCATTAGTTTTTATTTGTAGTTACTGACTACCCAAAATAAAAAGCTTGGATCCTTTATATCAAAACAAAATCTTAGTAATCGGTAATTGTTCTTGAATCAAAGGGTTTATCTTTGTCTATTTTTATTTGAGTCGAATTCATAACTGTTTGAATTGTGTAATCTCCAATTATTGAGATTGGTAATCGACCCAAAGCAATTTGATTATAATTCAATTCGTGACGATCATAAGTAGAAAGTTCATATTCTTCAGTCATTGATAAACAATTTGTTGGACAATACTCGACACAGTTACCACAAAATATACAAACCCCGAAATCTATACTATAATTAAGTAATTGTTTCTTTTTAATATCTCTTTCAAATCTCCAATCAACAACGGGTAGATCTATCGGGCATACACGAACACATACTTCACAAGCAATACATTTATCAAATTCAAAGTGGATTCGACCCCGGAAACGCTCTGATGTGATCGATTTTTCATAAGGATATTGAATAGTTACAGGTAAACGATTTGTGTGGGATAAGGTAATTATGAAACTTTGACCAATGTACCTTGCAGCTCGTATTGTTTGTTGACCATAATTCATGGACCCAATTACCATAGGGAACATATTGTAGATATACATGAAAAATTTGACGTTTCTTTCTCTTGTTTGATAGAGATTATGAATCTAAAATAGTGTTATCGTATTCTCTTATTTATAATGAAACAAGTTGGGAAGAAGTTGTTAATAACAGATTACCTAGAGAAATAGGTAAAAGAAATTTCCATCCAAGATTTAATAACTGGTCCATTCTCATTCTAGGTAAAGTCCATCTTGTTGTGATAGAAATGAAGAGAAACAAATAAGCTTTAGTTAATGTAATAAGGATACCCATTGTCATTCCAAAAATGCCGGCGATTTTTTTTATTCCGAAAAGCTCAGAAATGGATATATACGGAATAGGTAAATTCCACCCACCTAAGTAAAGAACTGTTACAAATAATGAAGAAACTAATAAATTTAGGTAAGAAGCAAGATAAAATAAACCGTATTTGATACCCGAATACTCGGTTTGATAACCTGCTACTAATTCCTCCTCCGCTTCTGGTAAATCAAAGGGCAATCTCTCACATTCGGCTAGAGAAGAAATTATAAAAACAATAAATCCTATAGGCTGACGCCACAGATTCCACCCCCAAAAACCATATTTTGACTGTGCTTCAACTATATCAACTGTACTTGAACTGTTAGATAATCATAGTCGATAATAACATCACTGTTCCCATCGCTATTTCAAAACCGTACGTGAGACCTCAGCTTCATACGGCTCCTCGATGGCCACAAAAAAATGTAAGGACGGGTTCGGTATTATCACCATCTTTGGATGGATAGAATAAAGATACATCGGAAAGTCCCAAATTAGACCAATGGAATTCTGTCTGCTAGAATAAGAAAAAAAGTGCTTCCGAATTGATCTCATCCTTTACAATAAAAATTTCTCTTTGTTCGGTAATAACTTAATATTTCAATAAAATACTCCTTATATCAATCAATACAAAATAAAAAGAATTAGTCATTAGTTCATGAATCGTGATAAGAATTCGATATGTATGAATATGGATAGAGAAAAGAATAAATAAGGATCCCCTTTTTTTATTATTTATTTAATTACTGCATTCCATTTCTTTTTTCCTGTTCTTCTGTCTCAGAGGAGGATATTAAAAAAAAAAAATAAAGAATTAATTCGTTCTTGATAGTCATTTCTTTAACCAGTGAATAGGAGCATACTCTAGATCGGAATCGTAGGGAAGTACTACTTGATCATTTCTACCAATTTCAAGTCCTTATTATGATTCGTTTTATGAAGAAATACCTTTTTTTTTTTTTGATACCTTACATTATCTCCATTACTAATCCTTTGTGTACCTTGGTGTTCCTAACCGTCCACTGACTTTTGATTGATCCCCGGTATAGTAATACATACGAGACAGTAGTAGAAACTCCATACAGTTGATCTTTTGTTTGCGCCCGCTTCAAGATATGATGACTAATCAAAAAATCTTAATCTTGGGGTAAGCAGTTTACACTGCTTATTTTTACTTCAACTTTATTCTTGTACATAGGGAATGAGATTGTTTCTTCTTACTACAAATTTGGAAGCTGTTTAGTTTCACTCATATAACTATCTGGTTTAACTCATCAACCCGAATGCTGAATAAAAAAAATGAAAACATCCATTCAATACATTGAACCTCTTTCTTTTTTCTTTTATTTCTAGAAGAGAGGTTCAAAGTTCATATTCCAACGAATCACACGTAGAGATATTGATAACACACATAGAGTTAATGGTATTTCATAACTAATAGATTGAGCAGCAGCTCGTAGACCACCTAAAAAGGAATATTTATTATTAGATCCATATCCTGACATAAGAAGCCCAATAGGAGCAATACTTGAAATGGCGATCCATAAAAAAACACCTATACTGAGATCGGCTAAAACAAGACGATACCCAAAAGGAATTACTAAATAACTTAGTAGAATTGATATAACCGCTATAGACGGTCCCACACTAAACAAACGAATATCTCCTCGAGATGGGAGGAGGTCCTCTTTAAAAAGTAGTTTAGTCCCATCCGCTATAGCTTGAAGAATTCCCAACGGGCCAGCATATTCAGGCCCAATACGTTGTTGTATCGCTGCAGATATTTCTCTTTCTAACCACACAATTACTAGTACCCCCATTGTTATTCCCAATATAAGGGTCAAAATGGGTACAATCCATATTAGTCCATACACTTCTTTTAAAAATTCCGATGTAGAAAAAGAATTGATAGTTTGTACTTCTGTCGTATCAATTATCATTTCAACGATCAACTTCTCCCATAATGATATCTATACTACCCAATATCGTCATGATATCAGCCAATTTCATTCTTTTAACTAGCTGAGGAAGAATTTGCAAATTGATAAAACCGGGTGGACGAATTTTCCATCTCCAGGGGAAAACACTATTATCTCCTATCAAATAAATTCCCAATTCTCCTTTTGGGGCTTCCACTCTCACATAAAGTTCTTGTTTCGACAATTCAAAATTGGGTGAAGGTTTTTTACTAATAAATCTATATTCAAAATCATTCCATTCGGAATTCTTTGCTCTATCAAAGCGTCGTACTTCTAAATTTTCATAAGGTCCTCCAGGAATTCCTTCTAGAGCCTGTTGAATAATTTTTATGGATTCCTTCATTTCACCGATTCGTACTAAATAACGAGCTAATGAATCTCCTTCTTTTTGCCATTGGACTTCCCAATCGAATTCATTGTAACACTCATAATGATCAACTTTACGAAGATCCCATTGGATTCCAGAAGCTCGTAACATCGGTCCTGATAAACCCCAATTTACAGCTTCTTCTCCACCAATAATGCCCACTCCTTCAACTCGTTCCAAAAAAATTGGATTCCACGTAATAAGTTTTTGATATTCAACAACTCCTGTTAAAGAATAATCGCAGAAATCCAAACATTTATCTATCCATCCATAAGGTAGATCAGCAGCTACTCCTCCAATACGGAAATAATTATGCATCATTCGCATACCTGTGGCGGCTTCGAATAGATCATATATCAATTCCCTTTCTCTGAAAATATAGAAAAAGGGAGTCTGTGCACCGATATCCGCCATAAAAGGTCCAAGCCATAACAAATGAGAAGCTATACGGCTCAATTCCAGCATAATTACTCTGATATAGCTAGCTCTTTGAGGTACTTGAACATTTTCCAATTGTTCTGGCGCATTTACGGTTATTGCCTCTGTGAACATAGTAGCTAAATAATCCCATCGTGTTACATAAGGTAGATATTGTATAATTGTTCGATTTTCCGCTATCTTTTCCATTCCTCTGTGTAAATAGCCCAATATGGGCTCACAGTCAATAACATCTTCACCATCGAGAGTAACGATTAGTCGGAGAACACCATGCATTGATGGGTGGTGAGGCCCCATATTGACTATCATGAGATCTTTTCTTGTAACCGGTACTGTCATATCTTTTCTTCCTTAATTCATTATTCCATGAATTCCTCAAAATGAGACTCATCAAAACGAAAAATTGAATACTACTAAAAAAAATTCAAACGATTAAATTAACGAGTTTTTGGCTCTCGAATATCCAACTGACCAATTAATTTCTTATAACGTACTCTATTTTTCTTTGACAAATAAGCCAGCAACCGTTGACGTTTTCCTAGAATTTTTCGTAGACCCCTTTGCGATAAAAAATCTTTTTTGTGCAATTCCAAATGTGAAGTAAGTCTCCGTATCTTATTGGTGAAACTGAATACTTGAAATTCAACAGAACCTTTGTTTTCTTCTTTTTCTTCTTGTGGAATAATGGAAATGAATGAATTTTTGACCATAAAAAATTTTTCTATCCTTTTTCTTTCTTTTTCATGGATTTTTCCGATCAGGAAAAATAAAAAAAAAAGAATTATGCCGGTTATTTTAATCTAGTACACACATCTAGTACACACAAAAATTTGGATTTATTCATATACTACTTCTTTATTTTATCCAAATCAAATTGAAAATTTGATTTGGATAGAAAGGTATAATATGTTTCCGCATTAACGAAAGAAAAGAATTTATTTCTATCTAAAAGGATTCCCCTAATTTATTTATTCCTATATCCAATTGAATGGATACACCATTCAATCTGTATCATTTACCAAAATATAACATAGCATATGCATACATCTTTCGGCTTTCATATACCGAAAATGTGACGGAATATAGATATATATATGATATAGGAAATATACTATTAAATTAAATAATTCTAAATCGTGGATACATATGTATCCTTGACATACTGAAACGACTGCCATTATTGGTATCAAACCAATAGCGATTCATACAAGCTAAATCTTCTAATCGGTAATTGGGCCAAAGAACAAATTTGCATTTAATGAATTTATTTGTATCCGTATTAAGATGCTTGTCCTCATCCAAAAATTTTCCAGAGTTTCTTATGTTGTTTTCATTGCAAAATAATGGATTTCTATTTCTATCCGTAACATTCCAATTATGGGAATTGAAACAAATTAACATTCTCAATTCTCTGCGACGTCTAGGAGATAGAATATTTTCGGGAACAAGGAAATCATAATAATTTGTGTCCCCATTCACAAGCATATTCCCATATCGTACAATGGGTTTATCCAAATTACTCTTATCAATATATCTTTTTTTTATGCATTTTCTATTAGTTTGGTGTTTATTGTTCTCGACCAATGAAATACTTATAGTTTGATATATAATCAATTTTCCATCCCTTTTTATAGATAGACGAATTGGTTCGATAATTAATATTCCTTTTTTTATCAATTCTGTAAGAGCTAGATCTTTCTGAATTAGCATTACATCCAGATGCATCTCTCCTCTTTGAATCGAGGATATAGCAATTTCTTTTGGATTTATCAGTCTAAGTAAGAGACAATATACCTTGATATTATTGATCATTCTTTGGTTCAAGGAGTCATCCCATCTTAATTGAAAAAGGAAATATTTTTTCAGGAAGAAATCTAGTTCTGCTTCCTTGTTTTTCTTGGATTGTTTTTTCTTCTTACCTTTTTTAATGGTAATGTCTGATCTCGCATAATTCTCTTCAATATCTTTTTTTTTGTTTTCTTTTCGTAGATCTGATACAAGATTTACTTGGTCCTGTTGCTCATTTTTTTGTTGGTTGGAATTTTCTAATTTTAGATATTTTTTTTGATGAGATATCATCTGAAGATTATTTTTTCTATTTATATTGATGTTTTTATTTTGACTTTTATTTTTATAAAAATAAAAGTCAAAAAGAAGTAATTTGATTGGTATAATCCATGGTTTAATCTTATATGCATCAAAAAGTAAGACAAATTCTGGGAAGAACCAAGATTCTAGATTTGATATGGTATGATAAACTCTTTCTTGATTCATTCCCATCCAATTAAAAAAAAGACTTTTTTGATTGGATGGGTTGATTTCTTGATGAATCGTAAGAGAAAAAATATCTTTTTTTTTCAATTTGTTGTTGATTTTTTTTTCAGTCTTAGTATTTTTATCAATTTTGGTACCGATATGTGTATTGGTCCAGGTCTCAATATCGATATTTTTTCTAAGACAAAAGTGGAGAATTCGACAATCAAAATATTTTCTATCTAGATTTTTATGCGTATCAATAATATATCTTTCTTCTAGATAATCACTAATAGCTGTACTTACCAATACATAAAATGATTCGGATTTTGGTTTATTGAAATTATATGGAATTTTGTGAACCCCGTTTACTTGTAATCTTGACCCATAAATATAAAAATCCTCCTTATCCCCATAGTTCATATATTTATGTGATAAAAGATCATATCTGTAGTGTTTTTTCCATTTTTCTTTTTGATTTGTCAATGAATCCGCTGCATAGTAATTTTGTTTCACGTAATGAATTAATTGGTCTTTTTCTTTTTTATATGAATCTGCTTTAATTGAGTCCTTATTTTGAATCCTATAACGTTGATTGATTCTATTTCGCCATTTTTGCGGTACTAACCGCGACCATTTGGTTTGAGATAAATTGTATTGATAATGCCCCTTTAACCAGTTTTTCCATTCAATCATTCCAGACTTATGAATTTTCTTATGTCTTGAATTGTAATCAAATATTCCTCGTGTCATACAATAATCCTTGATTTTATCCTTAATAAAAGGATAAGTCCCCTGATATTGAAGTAGAGATTTCAATTGATACTTGTTAAGTAATTGGGTTTGTGATAATTTGTAAAATACATATGCTTGGGACAAGGAGGATAAGTCATAATACATTTTTGTACTATTACTAATATTAGTATTCGAAAAGGACTTTTTTATAGTGGAAAAAAAGTTCATTGTATTTTGATCTCTTTCATCAATTCCTTCCTGATTTGTTTGATCGTTGTAAACGGATTTATTGATTATTTTTTTTGTTGATTCAAAGAAAAGTTGGAAATAGATCCTGTGAATGGTAATCATATATAGCAAGATATCTATATATATATTTTCAATCAGAGATTTCATAAAATAATGTGATTTACGTATTAATCGTATATTTATTCTTTGGAATATCTGCCAAATATGTTTCTGTGATTTCGATCTTTTATCATCACAAGTTAGAATTATTTTTTTCTTGTCTTTTGTGATTCGTTCTATTTGATTCCTGATTGTGATTGTTCTATCAGAAAGATCTTTCATCTTTTTTTCTATGAGTGAATAATTTGTCCAATTCATGGATTGGATTTGAATGGTTGATTTGTGAATAATCTTATTATTTATTTCGGAATCTTTTCCATTTTCAGCCGTTTCATATACTTTCACCTTGCTCAATTCAAATAAGAATATTGTGTTTACTTTTTTAATTTCCTTCATTATTCGTTTTAGAACTAGAGGTATTTTAATGATCCATCTTGTTTTTTCTTTTGAAACTTTTAGAAGTAGAAAGAAATCCTTTTTAACTTTTCTAACTTTTTTTTGGAGTTCTTTATAAATGGGTTCAAAAAAGGAAGATCGTTTTCGGGGATTCCCAAAAGGGAATTCCGCTTCCATTCCCCAAACCGTTAAAAAACAAAAATTGTCTTTTTTTCCTTTTTTTTTTATTTGATCCCTAGGATGAGATCGTATTTTAGATCTTCGCCAAGGTTTCAAACAGAAAGGAAATAGAATCTTTATCTGAATACCGTCTGTTAACCAATCTTTGGGAAATTCTGTTTCTGATAATTGAACACCATTATAAGTGCATTTAACATGCATTTCTCTATTCCACTCCTTCAAATCCTCATACCATTCGGGGAATTGGAATAATAACATACGGCCAATATTTTTAGCAATTATCAATGAAGGCAATACAATGTATTTTCTAAGAAAAGATTGGGTTACTAACATCAAACCTCTTATTGCTTGAGCAAATATAATGCTATCCCAAGTTTCTGATATTACTGTACGTTCATTTTCCTCTTTTTTTTCTTCGTTTTTTTTCTCTTTTTCCCTTGTCTCTTCCTCCTCAAAATAAAAATGTGAAATTTTCAATTCTGGTTCTCTCCCCACCGAATTCCTAAAAATGAGATTCATCATTTCAGAGATATAAAAAGAAGAAAAAAAAAATGTTTTGTCTATTCGATCCAAAAAAAGTGGAGAATGCACATTTGCTTGAAACATTTCCCAAATAACCGTTTTACGTCTTTGAGCACGCATGGATCCTTTGATTATATCCCGACGAAAATCCGATTGTTGCGAGTAACGTATCAAAGCCACCTCTTCTGCTTGATCACTATTATTAGTATTATTTGTAGTTGTAATAGGGTTGGTATTCTGATTGTTATCAGTATAAATTACTACGCGTTTGGCTTTTCTTGAACGAATTTCATGATCTTCCTTAGATTCTTCCTCATTTTCTTCTTCCTGTTCTTCCAAATCATCAGTTAATTTGTATGACCACCGAGGAACCCTTTTACGGATTTCTTCTATTCCAATAGATTTATTTCTAATTATTGTTTGATCGTTTGGATCAGTTGTAATTACATCGAATACCCATTTTAAAGCTTTTGTTTGATTTTCAAAATCAATTCTTGTTTGCTCTCTCAATAAAGAATATTTTTTAAAATTTAAAATGGGTGCAGGCTCAAAAGGAAATTCTTTGATTGAGGTTAAGGAATTACCAATATAATTCAGTAATGATTCCCTATCAGGCGGATTCTTTTGATGTTCAAATTTTCTGTAATAATTAAAATTATTAGGAAGTAGCCCATAAATCTTATTTATCCAATTGATTTCTATGGAATCCTCCGTATCTGTAGAAGTGATTAAATCATTCATGATCATATGTGAATAGAATTTTTTTATTGTTCCACGATATGGTCCCCTCAAAAAGGGGTCATACGTTTTGGGCAAGTATTTTTGTTCGTTTTCATCATTGCATAATCTGGTCCTTTTTTCGAGCATATCTAGAGCAAGAAATCCCTTTTCTTTTTCTAGAGCTTTTGTTCGACTTATTAATTCATTGTTCAAGTTGTACTTTTTTTGCTC